AAGTTGTTACAATGAGTTGGGCGGAATTTATTGTGCACTTGAAGATTTATCCTACAAATTGTAGGAAGAATCATTAAATTTGATTGGTAGGAGAGGGGCTATCGGTGCCCGTTTTTAAGAACATAATTCAAGGTTCATTGTGGGTATTGTTTTAGAAATTATAATTGTTAGGTATTTAAATTATTATTTAGTTTTTGGCCCATGGTTTATTTCTAAAAACATTAAATTAAAGTTGTTACAATGAGTTGGGCGGAATTTATTGTGCACTTGAAGATTTATCCTACAAATTGTAGGAAGAATCATTAAATTTGATTGGTAGGAGAGGGGCTATCGGTGCCCGTTTTTAAGAACATAATTCAAGGTTCATTGTGGGTATTGTTTTAGAAATTATAATTGTTAGGTATTTAAATTATTATTTAGTTTTTGGCCCATGGTTTATTTCTAAAAACATTAAATTAAAGTTGTTACAATGAGTTGGGCGGAATTTATTGTGCACTTGAAGATTTATCCTACAAATTGTAGGAAGAATCATTAAATTTGATTGGTAGGAGAGGGGCTATCGGTGCCCGTTTTTAAGAACATAATTCAAGGTTCATTGTGGGTATTGTTTTAGAAATTATAATTGTTAGGTATTTAAATTATTATTTAGTTTTTGGCCCATGGTTTATTTCTAAAAACATTAAATTAAAGTTGTTACAATGAGTTGGGCGGAATTTATTGTGCACTTGAAGATTTATCCTACAAATTGTAGGAAGAATCATTAAATTTGATTGGTAGGAGAGGGGCTATCGGTGCCCGTTTTTAAGAACATAATTCAAGGTTCATTGTGGGTATTGTTTTAGAAATTATAATTGTTAGGTATTTAAATTATTATTTAGTTTTTGGCCCATGGTTTATTTCTAAAGATACCCGGGTTAAGGAGTTTTATTCTGGCTTAAGGATTTACTAAATGATTGTTTTACATGTAAATTTTTGTATAGTGAATATCTAAATGATTTAATTAAAGGTGATTGCAGTATTTAATATTATTAATCAAGGTAATTTGGAATTAGCAATTTATGATGATATCGGCAAAAGTCGTGCCAGCTGCCGCGGTTATACGGAGGATATAAGTGAATATTATTAGTTTAGAGTTATTTGTATTAATGAATCTATTTATAAATTTGTTAGGTAAAATTTTAAATTTTTATTAAGTTCATTTGATTAAAAGAAGCTTTGAAACTTTAAATTGAAACTAGGATTAGATACCCTATTATTATGAAGTGTAAAGTATATAGAGCTTGAGTAGTATTAGTTAGGTTCTTGAAACTCAAAGAATTTGGCGGTGTTTTAGTCTATTCAGAGGAATCTGCCCTGTGATCGATAATTCACGAATTATTATACTCAATTTTGTTAAGTCAGCTTGTATACCGCCGTCATCAGATTATTTTTGTAGAATTTAAATTTTCTTAAAATTAAGTAAATTATATGTCAGGTCAAGGTGCAGTTTATAATTGAGGAGAGGTGGATTACAATAAATTTATTTATATGAATATTAAATTGAAATATTTGATTGAAGGTGGATTTGATAGTAATTTTATTGATTAGTGATTTGATTGTAGCTCTAAAACATGCACACATCGCCCGTCGCTCTCATTAGAAGATGAGATAAGTCGTAACATAGTAGATGTACTGGAAAGTGTATCTAGAATGATCATCAAAATAAGACTTTAAAGTAAAGTATTTCATTTACACTGAAATTGGCTTCGTGCAATTCGAATTATTTTGATAATAATTATATTAATGATTGATTTTTTTATACAGATGATTTAATAGAAGTAACTTTATAGGGAGTGTGTTTAAGTATAATTTATAGAAAAAATTGTTTAATTGATAGTAGACTAGTATTGTAAAAGAAATTTGAAATATAATGAAAATTTGATTAAGTAAAAGTAAATAGTTATTGTACCTTGTGTATCAGGGTTGATTTAAATGATATTAATAAATTTAATGTTCCCGATTTAAGAAGAGTTAATATTATATATTAGTTAACGTATTAAAGTTATTGAAAATATAATATTGGTAATGATAAGTTAAGCGTTTCTTAAGATGTCTGGTTTCTTAAGAATTGAATTTAATTCAGTTATTATATAAATGTAAATGGTAATATTGGTTATTATTTATGAATTGATAATAGTGGCTTTGGGGATAAGCTCAGAGTTATAAATCTATAATGTGTTATGTTAAATTAAAGTGTAGGCTTTAGATTAGCTTTCTATTGATTGTGTTATAACTTATTAATATTTAGTTTTGATTTTATAAAGGATTTAGTTAGTTTATTAAGATGATTTTATTAATAGTTTATAAATTTTAATAATGATTAAATTAGTATAATAAATAATTGAATGTAAATTGTATTATAAATATATAATTTATTTTAAGGAATTAGGCAAAATTTTAATACTCGCCTGTTTATCAAAAACATGTCTTTTTGATTATATATGAAGTCTGGCCTGCCCACTGAAAAATTTTGAAGGGCCGCGGTATATTGACCGTGCAAAGGTAGCATAATCATTAGTCTTTTAATTGAGGGCTAGAATGAATGGTTTGACGAAGTATTAACTGTCTCATAGTAAAATATTAGAATTTAACTTTTTAGTTAAAAGGCTAAAATAATTTTATAGGACGAGAAGACCCTATAGAGCTTTATAATTATATATAAAATTGTATTTAGTTGTTTAGTAATTATTTTATTGTATATGTATTAAGTTGGGGTGACTTAAAGATTTAATTAACTCTTTATTATTATAGACCATTAATTTATGAATAGTTGATCCATTATTAATGATTAAAAGATTAAGTTACCTTAGGGATAACAGCGTAATTTTTTTTGAGAGTTCTTATCAACAAAAAAGATTGCGACCTCGATGTTGGATTAAGGATATGGGTGGGTGTAGAAGTTTACTTTATAGGTCTGTTCGACCTTTAAATCCTTACATGATCTGAGTTCAGACCGGCGTGAGCCAGGTTGGTTTCTATCCTTAAGATTGATTAAGTATTTTAGTACGAAAGGACCAAATATTGTAAAAAATTTTTTAAGATTGAATATTATTACTATTTTGGCAGATAAGTGCTATGAATTTAGAATTCATGAATGTGATTTTTTAATCATAGATAGTATTGACTAGGATGGATGTTTTGCTAAGATTGATTAGATCAATTTTGTTAATTATTTGTGTATTAATCGGTGTAGCTTTTTTAACACTATTAGAACGTAGGGTGTTAGGTTATATTCAAATTCGAAAGGGGCCCAACAAAGTAGGATTTGTTGGGATTCCTCAGCCATTTGCAGATGCTATTAAATTATTCACTAAGGAACAGACATATCCCAGTCTATCTAATTATTTTTTATATTATTTTTCTCCTGTAATTGGATTATTTTTAGCATTGTTGGTTTGAATTATTTATCCTTATTTAACTTCTCTATATTCTTTTAATTATGGATTTCTTTTTTTTTTATGTTGTACTAGCATGGGGGTGTATACTGTGATAGTTGCTGGATGATCTTCCAATTCTAACTATGCCCTATTGGGGGGGCTGCGGGCTGTAGCACAGACTATTTCTTATGAGGTGAGATTAGCTTTAGTTTTATTTTCATTTATTTTTTTAGTAGATAGTTATAATTTGGGTATATTTTTTTTATATCAAGAAAATGTGTGATTTTTAATTATTACCTTTCCACTAGCTTTAGCTTGATTTGCTTCTTGTTTGGCGGAGACTAATCGTACTCCATTTGATTTTGCTGAAGGTGAATCTGAATTGGTTTCTGGATTTAACGTTGAATATAGTAGAGGGGGATTTGCATTAATTTTTTTAGCAGAATATGCAAGAATTTTATTTATAAGAATATTATTTTGTGTGATTTTTTTAGGTTGTGATGTAGATTCTTTTATGTTTTTTGTTAAATTGACTTTCATTTCTTTTATGTTTATTTGGGTTCGTGGTACTTTACCACGGTTTCGTTATGACAAATTAATGTATTTAGCTTGGAAGAGTTTTTTACCTTTATCTTTGAATTATTTGTTTTTTTTTGTGGGGTTAAGGATTCTTTTTTTATCTTTATAATACAAGTGTACTGATATTAGTATAAGTTATTAGAAGAATTGAACTTCTATCTTATGTTTTCAAAACATATGCTTACTTAAGCTTTATAACTATTTTAGTTTATTTAAAATTTTATTTAACTAAGATGTCTCATAATTTTAATATTATAGGATTGATTAGATAATAAGAAAAATATAGAACTGTTAAAAGTTGCCCTGTAATGATGTAGGGGTCTTCTACGGGGCGGGCACCAATTCATGTTAAAAGAATAACAATAGATGTTATTGATCAAAATAAGAATTGATTAAAAGGATAGAATTGAATTCCTCGGAATCTATTTTTATTATATAGTGGTAAAATTATTAGAATAGCAATAGAGAGAACTAAAGCAATTACCCCCCCCAGTTTATTAGGAATTGAACGTAGAATTGCATATGCGAATAGAAAATATCATTCTGGTTGAATATGGACTGGCGTCACTAATGGATTTGCTGGAGTGAAATTATCTGGATCACCTAATAGATAGGGATTAATTAGGGTTAGAAGTGTTAGGAGTATAATTAGAATGACGAATCCAATAATATCCTTGAATGTAAAATATGGGTGGAATGGAATTTTATCAATATCACTATTTAATCCAAGAGGATTGTTTGATCCTGTTTGATGGAGGAATAATAGATGAATTATTGTAGCAGCCGCTACAATGAAGGGTAAAACAAAATGAAATGTGAAAAATCGTGTGAGTGTCGCATTATCAACAGCAAACCCCCCTCACACTCATTGAACTAAATCAGTCCCAAGGTAGGGGATTGCTGAGAGTAGATTAGTAATTACTGTTGCCCCTCAAAATGATATTTGTCCTCATGGTAAAACATATCCTATAAAAGCAGTTGCTATGACTAGAAATAAAATAATTACTCCTACTATTCAGGTATGAATGAAATTGTATGATCCATAATATATTCCACGGCCAACATGTAAATATAGACAAATGAAGAAGAATGAGGCGCCATTAGCGTGAAGGGTTCGTAAAAATCATCCGTAATTAACATCTCGACAAATGTGGTCAACACTTGTAAATGCAAGATCAATATGGGCTGTATAGTGTATAGCTAGAAATAATCCTGTAGCAATTTGTAGAATTAAGCATAATCCTATTAAAGAACCAAAATTTCATCAGGCTGAAATATTTGAGGGGGTCGGTAAATCAACTAGGGCATTATTAGCAATTTTGAATAATGGGTGTCTTACTCGAATGGGTTTATTCATTAGTTTTTTTGTCGAAGGGGCCCCTGAAAGATGTCGGTAATTGTAACAATAGCAATTAAGGTTAAAAATAAATATATTACTAGTATTAATGTAATTAAATCTGTGGGTTTATTATAAAGTTTTGTGAGGGAGAGGGCTGATTCATTATAGGATACATTTATTTTATTTAATGTATCATTTATATCTGCATTTATAATTATAAATGAAATGGTGGATTTATCAATTAATATAATAATTATAACTAATAGAATAGAGCTAGATATTGAAATTAATAGAAGTTTAATTGGAATATTAAATATTTCATTTGAGGCTAAAGTTGTAATATAAATAAATAGAACTAATATCCCCCCCAGAAATACTAAAAATAGAATATAGGCAAATCAAAATCTTTGTGAAATTAATCCCGTAAATAAGCAGATAAGTAGAGTTTGTATAAGGATTAGTAGGGTTATAGCTAGAGGGTGATTTAGTTGAGTGAAAATGATTGATGCTATAACATTTGATGTTATTAGTGAAATTAATATGATTCAGGGGATAGTTTAAATAGAATATTAATTTTGGGGATTAATGATAAAGTATAATACTTTTCCCCTGAGTTTTTAAAGAGTTCTCTTAGCTTTGGTTTACAAGACCAATGTTTTATGATAAACTATAAAAACTAATGATAATATTAATGTATTGGGCTGCTATGATTTTTATGTTCGTATGCGGGATGTGGGTTTTTTGTTCTAAACGTAAACATTTATTGGCTACTTTGTTAAGTTTAGAATTTCTTGTGTTGATTATTTTTCTTATGTTATTTAATTACTTAAATATATTCAATTATGAATTTTTTTTTAGTATAGTGTTTTTGACTTTTTCGGTATGCGAGGGGGCTTTAGGGTTATCTATTTTAGTTTCAATAATTCGTACTCACGGCAATGATTTTTTTCAATCTTTTATGGTTCTACAATGTTAAAGTTTATTATTATATTAGGTTGTTTAACCCCCCTCTGTTTTATTAGAAGTTATTGATGAATGGTTCAATCAATTTTTTATTTAATGTCTTTTATGTTTATATTTAATTGTATTATATTTTTTGATTTTGGAATATTGAGTAGAATATTTGGGTGTGATATTATTTCTTATGGTTTAATTTTATTAAGATTTTGAATTTGTAGATTAATGATTACAGCTAGAGAGAGAGTATATCATTATCATTATTATGATGGGTTATTTATATTTATAATTATTTTTTTGATAATAATATTATATTGTACTTTTAGAAGATTAAGATTGTTTTCATTTTATTTATTTTTTGAAGCGAGTTTAATTCCTACTTTGTTGTTGATTTTAGGTTGGGGGTATCAGCCCGAGCGGTTGCAGGCTGGAGTATATCTATTGTTTTATACTTTATTAGCTTCTTTGCCCCTATTGGTTGGATTGTTTAATCTTTATTCAGTAAATAATAGATTATTTATTTCTTATTCAATGAGCATGAATGTTAGAAGAATTTTAGTTTATATATGTTTAATTATCGCCTTTTTAGTAAAAATACCTATATTTTTGGTTCATCTTTGGTTACCCAAAGCTCATGTGGAGGCCCCGGTATCAGGATCAATAATTTTGGCAGGAGTTTTATTGAAGTTGGGGGGATACGGTCTTTTACGTATATATAGGATTTTAACTTTAGTTGGTTTGAGGTATAATTTTGTGAGTGTTGGTATTAGACTTGTAGGAGGGGTATTAGTGAGCCTGGTTTGTTTACGTCAGACAGATTTAAAGGCTTTAATTGCTTATTCATCTGTAGCTCATATAGGAATTGTATTGGGGGGATTAATAACTTTATCTAATTGGGGATTTGGTGGTTCTTTTGCATTAATAATTGCTCATGGCCTTTGTTCTTCTGGCTTATTTTGTTTAGCTAATATTTCTTACGAACGATTGGGGAGACGTAGATTATTAATTAATAGGGGTTTAATAAATTTTATACCTAGAATAACTTTATGATGATTTTTATTAAGATCATCTAATATAGCAGCTCCCCCCTCATTAAATTTATTGGGGGAAATTAGCTTATTAAATAGAATTGTTGCATGAACTTGAATTGTTATAATTATATTAATATTATTATCTTTTTTTAGTGCGGCATATACTCTTTATTTATATTCTTATAGACAACATGGAATAATTTATGCTGGTATTTATTCGTGTTCAATGGGATATTTACGTGAGTATTTATTGTTATTTTTACATTGATTTCCTTTAAATTTATTAATCTTAAAGGGGGAATTATGTATATTATGACTGTATTTAAGTAGTTTAATTAAAACTTTGATTTGTGGTGTCAATAATATGAAGATTATCATCTTAGATCTATGATGTGGTCATTATCTGTATGTTTATTAAGTTTTATTACTTTATTTATTTTTTCTTTATTTTTGATAGTTATGGGACTTTATTTTATTATGGAAGATTTAGTTTATTTTATTGAGTGGGAGGTATTGACATTGAATTCTAACTCAATTGTTATAACATTTTTATTTGATTGAATATCTTTATTATTTATAAGATTTGTTTTATTTATTTCTTCATTAGTTATTTTTTATAGAGATGAATATATAAGAGGAGATTTAACAATTAATCGGTTTATTATTTTAGTCTTAATATTTGTGTTGTCTATAATATTTTTAATTATTAGACCAAATTTAATTAGAATTTTACTTGGTTGAGATGGTTTGGGGTTAGTATCTTATTTATTAGTAATTTATTACCAAAATGTTAAATCATATAATGCTGGAATATTAACTGCTTTATCAAATCGTATTGGGGATGTTGCTCTTTTAATGGCTATTGCGTGAATATTAAATTTTGGTAGATGAAATTATATCTATTATTTGGATGTAATAAAAAATTCAATGGAAATAATATTGATTGGTAGATTAGTAGTGTTGGCTGCAATAACAAAGAGAGCCCAGATTCCATTTTCTTCTTGATTACCTGCTGCTATGGCAGCCCCCACTCCTGTATCGGCATTGGTTCATTCTTCTACGTTGGTAACTGCTGGGGTTTATTTATTAATTCGTTTTAATGCGGTTATTGCTGATAATTATTTAGGAAGATTTTTATTATTAATGGGTGGATTAACAATATTTATGGCCGGAATCGGGGCTAATTATGAATTTGACTTAAAAAAAATTATTGCATTATCTACCTTGAGACAGTTGGGGTTGATAATAAGAATTTTGGCTATAGGATTTTCTAGATTAGCTTTTTTCCATTTATTAACTCATGCTTTATTTAAGGCTTTATTATTTATGTGTGCGGGGGCTATTATTCATAATATGAGGAATTCTCAAGATATTCGATCAATGGGGGGGTTAGTAAAGCATATGCCTTTAACTTCTGTGTGTTTTAATGTTTCTAATTTAGCTTTATGTGGCATACCATTTTTAGCGGGATTTTATTCTAAGGACTTAATTTTGGAAGTTGTTATATTGTCTAGATTGAATATAGTGAGATTTTTTTTATATTTTTTTTCAACTGGCCTTACGGTTTGTTATTCTTTACGATTAAGTTATTATTCAATAACTGGGGATTTTAATTCTTGTTCTTTGCACCCACTAAATGATGAGGGGTGAATTATATTGCGTGGGATAATGACTTTAATATTAATAGCCGTGATAGGTGGGAGTATAATGAGATGAATTTTATTCCCCACACCAGAAATAATTTGTTTACCTTTTGAGTTAAAAAGTTTAACTTTATTTGTGAGATTAGTCGGGGGGTGATTAGGATATGAATTATCAAAATTTTCATTAACATATAACTTATATGCATTAAGGATATATTTGACATCAAATTTTTTAGGTTCAATATGATTTATACCCTTTATATCTACTTATGGGGTGAATTTTGGTCCCCTATTTTTAGGGAATTATATTTTTAAATCTTTTGATCAGGGATGAAGAGAAGATTTAGGTGGTCAAAAGATTTATCAAACTTCAGTTGAATATTCTATAATTCTACAGTGGTGACAGGATAATGATTTAAAGGTTTATTTAATTAGATTTATGTTATGAGTAGTTATTTTATTTGCTTTAATTTTTTAATTATCTAGATAGCTTATAAAGAGCTTGACATTGAAGCTGTTAAGGAGATAATTTATCTCTAGGTAAATGAATTATAATTAGTAGTACTTAAAAATATATGAATATTATTTTTACAGTGAAAATGTAATGTTTTATTAAACTATATAAGTAGAAATGGAAACGGAATTGAACCGCTAAAGATAAAAGTTAGCAGCTTTTTCTTGAACATCCCATTTCTTTAATTGGAAATAAATTTCATTGATATTATTAACAGTAATATACCTCTATTTGGTTTCAATTAAAAGTAAGGGTGTTATCACCTAAGGTCAGGTCGAAACTGATTGCAATTTATCGCTTCTTACTAAGACAGATTGATATCAATACTTTTTGAGTGCAAGTCAAATGTTATAATTAACTACAGCCCTACTTTGCTCATTCTAAGGCCCCCTGGTTTCATTCATGGAATAGTCCTACTAAAAGGATAAGCAAGAAAAATATTCTAACAATTGTTCATGTTAAAATATTGGATCAGTGGATAATAATAATAATGGGTAAAAGTAAAGCAATTTCTACATCAAAAATAAGGAAGATTACGGCAATTAGGAAAAATCGAAGAGAGAATGGCAATCGAGCAGATCTTTTGGGGTCGAATCCGCACTCGAATGGAGATCTTTTTTCTCGGTCATTAATTGATTTTTTGGAGAGAATTGATGCAATTGTTATAACTAAGATTGACAGAATAATAATAATGCTAGATATAATGTAGATGATTATAATTATTTACTTTGAATATATCAATCTTTTTGATTGGAAGTCAAGTGTACTTTATATACTAAATAAATTATCTGCCTCATCAGTAGATGGAGATATAAAGGAATAATCATACTACGTCAACAAAATGTCAATATCAGGCAGCTGCTTCAAACCCAAAGTGATGATTAGGGGAGAAGTGGAACATCAGATGTCGGGTTAGACAAATTAATAGGAATGTCGTGCCAATAATGACGTGAAGTCCATGGAATCCTGTGGCCACAAAAAATGTAGATCCGTAAACTGCATCTGCAATTGTGAAGGGGGCTTCAATGTATTCATATGCTTGAAGAATAGTAAAGTAAATCCCTAAAATTACAGTAAAGAATAGTCCTTGGGCAGATTGACTATAATTCCCTTCTATTAGGCTATGGTGGGCTCATGTAACTGTAACTCCTGATGCTAATAGGATTGCAGTATTAAGTAGTGGAATTTGAAATGGATTAAAAGGTTGAATTCCTGTTGGAGGTCAAAGAGCCCCCAGTTCAATTGCAGGGGATAAACTTCTATGGAAAAATGCCCAAAAGAATGAGATGAAGAAGAAAATTTCTGAAATAATAAATAGGATTATTCCTCATCGTAATCCATAATTAACGGGAAGAGTATGAAGTCCTTGGTAAGTTCCTTCACGTGTAATATCCCGCCATCATTGAATTATAGTTATAATAGTAATTAGGGTTCCCAATAAAAGGAGTGAATTATTATATTGATGGAATCATTTAAGTAATCCTGCCACAGTAACTAAAGCACCGATAGCCCCCGTTAGTGGTCAAGGGCTTGGATTAACGAGGTGGTAGGGATGATTGGCATGTGTTGTCATTAATTTACTTCTCTAGAATATAATGTTGAAAGGACTGCAAAGACATATGATTGAATTATAGCAACTGCTGCTTCTAAGGTTAGAAGGGCAATTTGTGCTATAATTAGAAGAGATAAAATAGAAAGAGAAAGGGAGGGACCAGTATTACCTAATAAGGTAAGAAGTAAATGTCCAGCAATTATGTTAGCTGCTAATCGTACGGCTAATGTTCCTGGTCGAATAATATTACTAATTGTTTCAATACAAACTATAAATGGTATAAGGACCGGGGGGGTCCCTTGGGGGACTAAATGAGCAAATATATGTTGTGTATGATTAATTCATCCAAAGATTATAAATCTTAATCATAGGGGGAGAGCAAGAGTTAAAGTTATTGTCAAGTGACTTGATCTTGTAAAAACATAAGGGAATAATCCCAAGAAATTATTAAATAAAATTAGTGAAAATAATGACACAAAAATGAATGTTCTTCCTGGTAAACCTGATGTTCCAATTAAGATTTTAAATTCTTTATGTAAGGTCATTAGAATATTGTTTCAAATAATAGTATATCGAGAGGGGAGAAACCAGAATCTTAGAGGAATTATTATTAACCCTAAGAAGGTACTTATTCAATTTAATGAAAGATTTAAAATTCTTGTTGATGGATCAAAAACAGAGAATAGATTTGTTATCATTTTCAGTTTAATGATTTAATAATTAATTTGTTTTCTATATCTTCTTGATAAGAGGTTTTAGGTATAATTATGAAGTAATTTATAATGGTAAATAAAATAAGAGTGGCTGAGAAAATAATAAATAGTACTAATCATCTAATAGGGGCTATTTGTGGGATTAAAAGATATTATAATTATAATAATTTTAGTATGACATACTAATGTTATATTTTTAACTAATCTTTTTCATCAAAAGTAGTTGTTAATTACTATAATATGGTTTAAGAGACCATTACTTACTTTCAGCCATCTGATGAAGTATTATTTGAATTTGTTAATATTCAAGTAATGAATCTTTTTGTGTTAACTCTTTCAATCACAATTGGCATAAATCTGTGGTTTGCCCCACAGATTTCAGAACATTGCCCGTAAAATAATCCTGGACGGTTAAGGAAGAATCTAGTTTGGTTTAATCGCCCAGGAGTAGCATCAACTTTTGTACCCAAAGCTGGAACAGTTCATGAGTGAAGAACATCTGCTGCTGTTACTAATATACGAACTTGAGTGTTTATAGGCAGGACTGTGCGGTTATCAACATCTAGTAAGCGGAAACCATCATTAGGGAGTTCATTATATGGAATTATATAGGAATCAAATTCTAGGGGGTTAATAAAATCTATATATTCATAACTTCAATATCATTGATGTCCAATTGTTTTAATTGTAACTAGAGGATCTAGGGTTTCATCTAATAAATATAAAAGACGAAGGGAGGGGAGGGCAATGAAAATTAATGTGACAGCTGGAAGAATAGTTCAAATGACTTCAATAGTTTGTCCTTCAAGTAAGTAACGATGGGTATAATTATTAAAAAATAGTGAAATTATAATATAAGCTACTAAAACTGTAATAATTATTAGAATTAATAAGGTATGGTCGTGGAAAAAAGTCAATTGTTCCATTAATGGGGAAGATCTATTTTGTAGATTAAGATTTGCTCATGTTGCCATAAGTTCTAATAAAAGAAGAAGATCTTTATAAATGGAGCTTAAATCCATGGCACTTATCTGCCATATTAGAAATTATTTAATATAGGTAGTTCAGCATAACTATGCTCTGCTGGGGGAAGATTTTGATATCATTCTAGTGAACTTACCATACTTAGTGGGTATAAGACTGTTCGATTTGTAATTATACTTTCTCAAATAATGAAAATTAAAAGTATAATGCCAATAAATGAAATGGTTGAGCCTAATCTTGATATAACATTTCACGATACATAAACATCGGGGTAATCGGAATATCGTCGTGGTATGCCTGCCAGACCTAGAAAATGTTGGGGAAAAAAGGTTAAATTTACCCCAATGAATATAGTGGCAAATTGAATTTTTAATCATTTTGGATTAAGTGTTAATCCTGTAAATAGTGGATATCATTGAATGAATCCCGCTATGATTGCAAATACTGCCCCCATAGAAAGAACATAGTGAAAGTGTGCAACTACATAGTAGGTGTCATGTAAAATAATATCAAGAGATGAATTAGCTAAAACTACCCCCGTTAGGCCTCCAATTGTAAAAAGGAAAACAAATCCCAAAGCTCATATAAGAGCAGGTCTATAAGTTAATTGTGCACCATGAAGAGTAGCTAGTCAACTGAAAATTTTGATTCCCGTTGGAACAGCAATAATTATAGTAGCGGACGTAAAATAAGCACGTGTATCTACATCTATTCCTACAGTAAATATATGGTGGGCTCATACAACAAATCCTAGTAAACCAATTGCAAGTATAGCATAGATTATGCCTAATGTCCCAAAGGCTTCCTTTTTCCCACTTTCTTGACTAATAATATGGGAAATTATTCCGAATCCTGGAAGAATTAGAATATATACTTCAGGATGGCCGAAGAATCAAAATAAATGCTGATATAAGATTGGATCTCCACCCCCAGCAGGATCAAAAAATGATGTATTTAAGTTACGGTCTGTTAATAATATAGTGATTGCTCCTGCAAGAACAGGTAGGGATAATAAGAGAAGTAGGGCTGTGATAGCTACTGCCCAAACAAATAAAGGAGTTTGATCTAGAGATATTCCCGGTGCTCGTATATTAATTGTTGTTGTAATAAAATTAACAGCCCCGAGGATTGATGAAACACCAGCAAGATGTAATGAAAAAATTGTTAAATCAACTGAAGCCCCGGCGTGGGCAATACCAGCAGAGAGAGGTGGGTAAACTGTTCATCCTGTACCAGCCCCTCTTTCAACTATTCTTCTTGCTAATAGTAATGTTAATGAAGGTGGTAGTAATCAAAATCTTATATTATTTATTCGGGGGAAAGCTATATCGGGGGCGCCTAATATAAGGGGCACTAATCAATTCCCAAATCCTCCAATTATGATGGGTATAACTATAAAAAAAATTATTACAAATGCGTGGGCTGTTACAATTACATTATAAATTTGATCATCTCCAATTAGAAATCCTGGGTGACCTAATTCAGCTCGGATTAATAATCTTAGGGAGGTTCCGACTATACCAGCTCAAGCCCCAAAGATAAAATATAAAGTTCCAATATCTTTATGATTTGTCGAGAATAACCATTTTTGCGGTAGGGTGGCTGAATTAGGTGATAAATTGTAAATTTATTTATGAGAGGTTTCTCCCCTATCAAACTTTAAGCTTTATAGTCATAATTATGATGCTAGACTGCAATTCTAGAGGAGTAAGGTGTTTATTTACTAAGGCTTAAAACTTCAATTATATTTATAGCTTTGAAGGCTATTAGTTTATTTAACTTAAAACCTTTAATTAGCATAATTAAGCTATTAAAGGATATTAAATAAGATTGAACAAGCTATTAAGGCTAATGCAGAAATGGTAGCAAGGGACATAATTACAATTGATTTTGGATTTTTGTGGCTTTCAAATGGGATTCATTTTATTTCAGTATATGAAATAATGAAGGCTGAAAAACTTAGGCGTAAATAATAGAATAAAGTGATTAAGGTTATTACTACTATGATAGTGATAATGAAAGTTAAATTTAATTCAACTATTGATTGAATAATAATTCATTTAGGAAGGAAGCCTAAGAAGGGCGGCAGCCCTCCTAATGATAGAAGAAGGGCAAATAGGCAAAATTTTATGGTGGTGTTTTTATTTATAATTAAGAATATTTGATTTACATGGAATGTATTGAAGGTATAAAATAGAAATACTAATGAAAATCTTAAGAATACATAAATTATAAAGTAGAGTTCTCATAAATTTTCCCCCGTTGTTATTGCTGCGACTATTCATCCTAGATGGTTAATAGAAGAATAAGCTATTAATTTCCGTAATGATGTTTGATTTAATCCTCCTAGTGACCCTACTACGACTGAAGTTACAATAATAAATGCTGAGAAAGCATTTATTGAGATTGTATAAGATAAAAGTATTAGGGGGGCAATTTTTTGTCATGTTATTAAAATTAAACAATTTATTCAATTTAATCCTTCTATAGTTCCCGGGAATCAAAAATGGAAGGGAGCGGCTCCCATTTTTAATAGTAAGGCTGATCTAATTAGAATTATGAATATCTCATGACTTATTAGGATTCTCATATCAAATGATAAATGTATTAGAATAATAGTAAATAAGAGAGAAGCAGAGGCAAGTGCTTGAATAAGAAAGTATTTTAATGATGCTTCTGTAGATAAAATGTTTTTTGAATTCGTTATAAGGGGAATAAATGATAATAGATTAATTTCTAGTCCCATTCAGGCACTTAATCAAGAATTTGAAGAAATTGAAATTAATGTCCCCCCTATTAAAGTTGAAAAGAATAAAATTTTGGTAGGGTTATTAAACATTAAAAAGAAGGAGGTTTGGAACTCCTATAAATGGGATATGAACCCATAAGCTTATATTAGCTTATCTTTTTATATTTTAGTGTAAGATGCACAAAAGTTTTTGATACTTTTTGAAATAGTTTAATTCTATTAAATATAATGAAGGTAAATTATTACTTGATTTATCCTATCACGATAATCCTTTAGTCAGGCACTTCATT